GCAACAACTGGTTTTATTACGGGACAGCTCATGATGTTCATATCGATCTATTATGCGCCGCTGCATCTAGCATTGGGTAGACCTCATACTATAACTGTCCTAGTTCTACCGTATCTTTTGTTTCATTTCTTCTGGAACAATCACAAAAACTTTTTTTATTATGGATCTACTACCAGAAATTCAATACGTAATCTCAGCATTCAATGTGTATTCCTGAATAATCTCATTTTTCAATTATTCAACCATTTCATTTTACCAAGTTCAACGTTAGCTAGATTAGTCAACATTTATATGTTTCGATGCAACAACAAGATGTTATTTGTAACAAGTAGTTTTGTTGGTTGGTTAATTGGTCACATTTTATTCATTAAATGGGTTGGATTGGTATTATTCTGGATACGGAAAAATAATTCTATTCGATCTAATAAGTACCTTGTGTCAGAATTTAAGTACCTTGTGTCAGAATTGAGAAATTCTATGGCTCGAATCTTTAGTATTCTCTTATTTATCACCTGTGTCTACTATTTAGGCAGAATGCCGTTGCCTATTATCACTAAGAAACTGAAAGAAACCTCAGAAACGGAAGAACGGGGGGAAAGTGAGGAAGAAAGCGATGTAGAAACAACTTCCGAAACAAAGGAGACTAAACAGGAACAAGAGGGATCCGCCGAAGATGACCTTTCCCTTTGTTCGGAAGAAAAGGAGGATAGGGACAAACTATATGAAACGCAAAAGATCCGAGTGAATGGAAAGGAAAAAACAAAGGATGAATTCCACTTCCACTTTCACTTTAAAGAAACATGCTATAAAGATAGCCCATTTTACGAAGATTCTTATCTTAATAGGTATCAAAAAAAAAAAGGGAAAAATATTTTCTTATAGTCTAAATAGACTATAAATAGACTATAAAAAATAAACTAAAAAAAAGATTGATACATAAAATAAATACAAGAATAGATAAGATGAGATTCGCCCACCCCCCATATATTTAATCCCTTCCCCTATAAAGAAACTTATAATACCAACGCCATTTGTAATTCCATCAACTATGCGTCTATCAAAAAAATAAGTTAGTTTGGCCAATTCTCTTATACTTTTAGTTAAGAACATTGTATAAAAAAAATCTATATAACCACGATTATATGACCAATTGTATATCACATTTACTATTGGATCCAATAGAATTCTTCTAGGACCCATTTTTAAAAATGAATTTATTAAGTCCAAATTTTGGAAAGATGAATAAACGGACCCATAAAAAATGGACGCTATTAATATTCCGAAATTGGCTATACTTACTGAAAAAATGGCATTTGTAACAAATTCATACCAATCCACGGAATAGTCGGAATTTGAATAGAAAAGGTTTTTCGATGGAGTTAACCACTTGGATAATAAATCCAAATCTGTTATTTCCTCACCGAAAGGAATTCCTATTGACCCAACGAACAAAGTAAATAGTACCAATATAAGCAGAGGGAATAGCATAGTATTGTCTGATTCATGGGGATACATGAAAATATAGTTTTTCCCAAAATGAGTACTAAAGTATCGCATCTGATTTCTTAAATTACCATTAACTTTATATATATATTTAGAAAAAAAGGAAAACTTTTCATTATTATTTATTTTTGAAATTTTATTATTCCTGACAGGTAAAAGGAAATTTCTGTTGATCCCATTAGGTGCTTCTTTTCCCCATAAAGATATTGAATATAATGAGCTATTTTTAGTTCCATTATAATTTTGACAATGAACGCGTAAATACCCATCGAAAGTAAGTAAATACATCCGAAACATATAAAATGCGGTTAATCCTGCGGTGAAAAAGGCTATTATTGCGAAAATTGGTGAATATAACCAGCTATCATTAAGAATTTCATCTTTGGACCAAAAACAAGCAAGAGGTGGAATACCACAAAGAGAAAGTGTACCTAATAAAAAAGCAGTTCTTGTAATTGGAACATATTTGGTTAAACCACCCATAAGAACCATATTCTGACTTTTTTCGGGTGAATATCCAAGAAGGGGTTCCATTGAATGAATAATGGATCCGGATCCCAAAAACAATAATGCTTTAGAATAAGCATGAGTGATCAAATGAAATAAAGCAGCTCTATAAGAACCTATACCTAGGGCTAACATAATATAACCCAATTGAGACATTGTAGAATAGGCTAAACTTTTTTTAATATCTCTTTGGGCAAGAGCCAAAGTAGCTCCTAATAGGAGTGTTATTACACCTATCAAAGAAATGAAATTCATTATATAAGGTATAACTTTGAAAAGAGGAAGAAGTCGCGCTACAAGAAAAATTCCCGCCGCTACCATAGTAGCAGCATGTATAAGAGCCGAAATGGGAGTGGGTCCCTCCATAGCATCAGGTAACCATACGTGAAGAGGAAATTGTGCGGATTTGGCAACTGCACCAAAAAATAATAGGAAGGCACACAGAGTGGCAAATAAAGAATTGGCCCCATTATTATGGATCAACTTATTAAATGTTTCAAACAAATTTCGAAATTCGAAACTACCAGTTATCCAATAAAAACCTAAGATTCCTAATAATAAACCAAAATCCCCTACACGATTAGTTACAAAAGCCTTTTGACAAGCACTTGCTGCAATTGGTCGTGTGAACCAAAAACCTATTAATAAATACGAACATATTCCCACTAGTTCCCAAAAAATATAAATTTGTATCAAATTGGAACTAGTAACTAATCCTAACATGGAGGCATTGAAAAAACTCATATAAGCAAAAAATCTCAAATATCCTTGATCATGAGACATATAATTGTCACTATAAAAAAGAACCATAATTCCAACAGTAGTGATTAGTATTGACATAATAGAAGTAAGTGAATCGATCAAGTATCCGAACTCTAAGGAGAAATCATTATTAATGGTCCAAGACCATAGACATTGATAGATAAAACTTCCATTTATTTGTTGAATAGACAGATTGCCTGAAAACACCATAGCGATACTTAGTAATAAAACACTAGGAAAAGCCCACATACGACGAATATTTTTTGTTGCTGTCGGAACAAGCAGAAGTCCAAATCCTATTGACATAGTAACGGGAAGTGGAAGGAAAGGGATTATCCATGTATATTGATATGTATGTTCCATGAGAAAACAAATTTTTAGTTTTTTCTTTATTCTTATTACTTATTAATTGTTTCTGATTCATCAACTTTTATCTCTTTCGGAAGGAACAATAAAAAAATAAAATATCTCTTTCGGAAGGAACAATAAAAAAATAAAAAAAAAAGATATGAAAAATCCATTATTATTATTAATTATTCTTATTTTTTTCCATAGATTTTCGAATAATTAAAAAAGTTCCAATTTGGTTGATCAAATGACCAAATGATTAGGTAAAGGTTATTACCTAGTTATTAACTAAAGAAAAAAATTACTAAACGATAGAATAGGATATTTAAAATTATTCTACTATTCTGATGATTTATAAACATATAATGTTGGAATGGAATATTAAGGAAAAATTATTACAACAAAAATAGGACTTGATTCGGATATGGATCTGATCTCCGCCAATAACCCGACCCAATAAAAAAGGGACTTAGTTAGTGAGTTTTTCTAATTAGGATATTTGGAGTGATTGCCTAATCATTGTAAGACTCATTGATTCGATTCCAATTGCATAGGAATTTTTATTTATTTATTTTTGAACATTGTATGTAATAGAATAGAAATACAAAAAAAAAAAAAAAATAATGGAATAAGAAAAGATTATTGTCAAATACTAACTAACTTGCTAATCCTAATATAATTAATATACTAACTAATACCATTGTCATACTACCATTCTATACATTCTATATGTGATGTACACGTATATATTATTTATGTGTTATATGGAATAAGTATAGATAATGAATAAAAAGAAAAAGGACGGGTCTTTTTTGTTTGAACAATACATGTCTTTCACATACAACGGTAAAAATGAATCACCTCTTTTTTTTTGAATGGCAGTTCCAAAAAAACGTACTTCTCTGTCAAAAAAACGTATTCGTAAAAATATTTGGAAGAAAAAAGGATATTTGGCTGCGTTAAAAGCTTTTTCTTTAGCTAAATCGGTTTCCACAGGACATTCAAAAAGTTTTTTTGTGCGACAAACAAATAATAAAGTTTTGGAATAATCTGAATTGATACGGCTCGAAGAGCTGCAAAATTTGCATTTATAAGATGCAAAATTCACATTAACTAATGTTTTAATCTTTTCAATAAAAGTGAAAACTAGTTATTTTGGTATGTAGAATAAGAATTATTCTCTTTTCTCTTTGCTGGGTTTTAATTTTATTTTTCCATTTTTCTATTCAAAATAAATAGAAAAAAAAAAGAAGTAATTAGATACAAAGTATCACTTTTTCTTTCTTATTATATTATACTTAGTTAATTATACTTAGTTAATTCATAAAATTAGTTAATTCATAAAATGCATATTTTTTTCCCACCAATACAAATTGTACTTTCACAAATTTCACAAAACAAAATAGAATAAACAAATATAAAAAAATCTAAACAAATCAAATTAAAACAAATTGAAATAACTATTCAAATAAATCTAAGCAAAACAATAAAAAAAAATCATAAAAAAAAAAGGGAGACAATCCTTACTTAAATTGAGAACAAAAGTAGCGAGTTACAGCCATTCCGGGAAAACTTAATTTATAGTATGGTACGTGAAAGTTCATTGACATCCTACCACCTAAGGATTATTGAAGGTTCAAATCAAAATTAAAATTTAAAGAGGTCCTTATTCATCGATTCTAATGTGTTTCCTAAACTATATTGCATTGAATCCTTGAATCTCGACGATTCAAGATGGATGGGCTATTATTATTTAAATTTAAAGTATTTAAAGTAAGCCGCCATGGTGAAATTGGTAGACACGCTGCTCTTAGGAAGCAGTGCTAGAGCATCTCGGTTCGAGTCCGAGTGGCGGCATCCTATAAAAGGGATGCAATGAATCCTATAATGTATTCAATTCCTTATTTGCATTCTATACTATAATTGATTGGACCCTTTCTTTCTTTTTATGATATTTGTGACTTTAGAACATATATTAACTCATATCTCTTTTTCGATCATTTCCATTGTAATTACAATGGAAATGATGACCTTATTAGTCCATGAAATAATAGGATTAGATGATTCGTTGAAAAGGGGGATGATAACGACCTCCTTCTCTATAACAGGATTATTAGTTATTCGTTGGATTTATTCAGGACATTTACCCTTAAGTAATTTATATGAATCATTAATGTTCCTTTCTTGGAGTTTCTCCATTATTCATATAATTCCGTATTTTAAGAATTATAAAAATAAAAATTATTTAAGCGCAATAACCGCGCCAAGTGCTATTTTTACCCAAGGCTTCGCTACTTCGGGCCTTTCAACTGAAATGCATCAATCCGCAATATTAGTACCTGCTCTACAATCCAAGTGGTTAATGATGCATGTAAGTATGATGGTATTGAGCTATGCAACTCTTTTATTTGGATCTTTATTTTCAATCGCTCTTTTAGTCATTACATTTCGAAAAAAGATCAATATTTTTGGAAAAAACAGGAATTTCTTAATTAAGTCATTTTTCTTTGGCGAAATCGAATATTTGAATGAAAAAAGAAATGTTTTAGAACAAACTTATTTTCTTTCATGTATAAATTATTACAAGTATCAATTAACTCAAAAATTGGATTATTGGAGTTATCGTGTCATTAGTCTAGGGTTTACTTTTTTAACCGTAGGCATTCTCTCTGGAGCTGTATGGGCTAATGAGGCATGGGGATCTTATTGGAATTGGGACCCCAAGGAAACTTGGGCATTTATTACTTGGACCATATACGCGATTTATTCACATACTAGAACAAACCAAAGTTTACAAGGTTCGAATTCGGCAATCATTGCTTCCCTAGGATTTCTTATAATTTGGATATGCTATTTTGGCGTCAATCTATTAGGAATAGGTCTACACAGTTATGGTTCATTTACATTAACATCTAATTGAATAACCCCCCTTAGGAATATAGAATAGTATTCTCCCACATCCCATCCCATATAATGAAAGAAAGGTTGTGCGGGTTTTTGAGAGCCATTTGGATGACTTCTTGAGTCAAATCAAATGGCTCTCAAAAACCCGAGATGCATTTCATTACATTACAATTCTAATTCACTTCTTTTTTTTCATGAAAACTATCTATGAAAGTAATTAGATAGAATAGCTTCTACCTTGTCAACTGATAACGAGAGAACAAAATCCGGATAAATACCAATCCCTATTACAGGTAGAAAGATACAGATCGAAACAAATAGTTCTCGTGGTCCAGAATCATAAAAATAAGAGTTTGGGCCGTTGAATAACCTGTATCCATAGAACATCTGGCGTGACATAGATAATGAATAAATAGGAGTTAATATCATTCCAATTGCCATTACAAAAGTAATTAGTATCTTTGGCATTAAAAGATATTTGGAGCTCGTAATTATTCCAAAAAATACTACTGATTCCGCAACAAAACCACTCATTCCCGGCAATGCAAGAGAAGCCATCGAGAAGCTACTAAACATAGTAAATAATTTTGGCATTGGGATGGATATCCCCCCCATTTCGTCAAGATAAACAAGACGTATTCTATCACAACCCGTTCCCCCCAAGAAAAAAAGTGCAGCGCCAATAAATCCATGGGAGAGTAGTTGTAAAACGGCTCCATTGAGTCCTGCATTGGTTATAGAACCAATGCCTATAATTAGGAAACCCATGTGAGAGACAGAGGAGTAGGCGATTCTCTTTTTTAAATTGCGTTGACCGAAAGAAGTTGAAGCTGCATAAATTATTTGCATCGTTCCCACTATCACCAACCATGGAGAAAATAGAGAATGAGCATGAGGTAATAATTCCATATTGATTCGAATCAATCCATATGCTCCCATTTTTAATAAGATTCCAGCCAGAAGCATACATGTACTGTAATGTGCTTCTCCGTGGGTATCTGGTAACCATGTATGTAGGGGTATAATCGGTAATTTGACAGCATAAGCAATAAGAAATCCAAAATATAATATTAGTTCCAATCCTACGGGATACGATTGATTAGCCAATGTTTCAAAATTTAATGTTGGTTCGTTGGAACCATATAAACCCATACCTGGAACTCCTATTAAGAGAAAGATAGAACCCCCCGCAGTGTATAAAATAAACTTTGTAGCTGAGTACAAACGTTTCTTCCCCCCCCACATGGATAAAAGTAAGTAAACAGGAATTAGTTCTAACTCCCACATAATGAAAAAAAGTAAAAGGTCTCGAGAAGAAAATGATCCTATTTGACCGCTGTACATTGCTAACATGAGGAAATAGAACAATCGCGAATCTCGAGTAATTGGCCAAGCCGCTAAAGTAGCTAAAGTAGTGATAAATCCTGTCAGTAAAATGGGTCCTATAGAAATTCCATCGACTCCCGGTCTCCAGTG